CCAGATCCGGCTCGGTTATTGATAGAGTGAATAGATCCGCCATTTCTGGGAATCTCTCTTCTGATTCAAAAAAATCGTGGCGTAACGCGTATCCCCCTTTGTTCCGGTCATGGAATAGATGAAAGAAATCAAAAAATGGATTTTTGTTCAAGAATGAAATCTTATTGGAACTGTCCATATCCGGTTCATCCTTCGGAACCAGATCCGGGATGTGATCTGGTTCCGAAGGATGAATTGAGACGGTATCTTGTAAATACGTAATTATCTTGAATATATCAACCATTTCTTTATTTTCCGCTCGCCTGGAAGGGACAAAAGAAACATCTTGTTTTTTCTTCAACAATTTATGATCTCTAGTGGACCTCTCAGTAGGATTCGAACCCAGATGAAGTTCTGACCATCTGTCAGAGAAAAAAGAACGAATTGATCTTGTAGGATTCCCAATAAATTCTTCGATTTCTTCCGGAAGCAGATGATTATTCATCCGCTTCTCAGGTTCCGTGAATAGCCAGGACATGGAGGAAGATCCAAAAAGGCATTTCGGGAATCGATCTGATTCTATCTCTGTTCGTTCCGTTTGAAGAAAGGAAGGATCCCAAAGAATCGATCTCTCTTTTAGTTGCTGAATCTCTGTTTGATCGATCAATGTGTGATATTCTGAATTCTCATTTCTAACGGAATCGAAATGATCTCTGGATTGATCAGAAGAAGATCCTTTCCATTGGCTAGAATCCGTTACTTGAACGAAAATAGATCTTGTGGAATCATATTGAATATTTGACAATACATTCCGTACCTTGCTAAAAAACCGATCCTTGTTTACCAACCACACATTGTCTAACCAAATCCAATTCTCTCTCGAGACGTTCCTCAAAAAATTCGATTCGTGCTGATTCTTCCCCCAACTAACGAAGAGATCTTGGCGGAATTGCCACATATGAAATTGAGCACAATTTTGCAAAGAAATACTCCACTTGTTTCTCGAGAAGAGATGGGAAACATGCTCAATATCATTGGATTGCATAGTTGCCCCAGCTCCTTGTTGTTTGAAGAAACTCTCCCCCTGAATTGGTCTTTTTTCACGAAAAGCAGACATGAGATAACAAATCAAGTCTTTCCCTAAGATTTCGAATAGCTGTCCCGAATTCAAGTTGATTATGTTTCGTTTCTTCCTCGGAGAAAGACGATCAAAAAATTCCCAATCATGGTCCTTGCGGATCGGATCATCCGTATAGGATAAAAAAAGAAACTCCAGATATTTGCTATCTTTCTCTTTGAATGAGATCTCAATTCCAGCTACGGTTTCATTAGATATCTGACAACTAGAATCCCTCTTTTTTCCGATCCGGTTCCTCCACCACCGCGAACCCCGGTTAGATTCAGGCATGATACGCTTTTTCTTTATTGGGATAACCCAAGTACTCTCTTGCGGATCCATGAAACAACTCTCAGAAATCTTTTTCCCTTTTGGAAGATACAGGAGCGAAACAATCAACCTATTTCTATTGGAAGACCAAAAAGATTCTTCCAATGTCTCCTTTCTGGGTCCAATGGAATTCATAGGTATAGGAAGAAGCCCCATCAAATAGAGATTTTTTCTTTCGACCATCTTTCGATTGTTAATACGAGATATAAGGACCACTACTACAAGCAGTACTACACCTTTGGTCGTGAAATATCGATTGCTTGTTGCACCCTGTGAATCACGTGAAAGTAGGATACTCCAAATTCGGGGGTCAAAGAGTTTCATAAAACGTTCTTGGTGGAAAAAAATGTGAGTGAAAGATCCCACTGAATCGAATTTGATCCATGAATCTAAGAAATAGTGAGAATTCTTGATCTCTCTCAATTCGAATATCCAGGATTTTAATTGATGTCGTTTCATTGATTCCTCCTAAAGATTTCATTTCAATTGGAATTTGGTTATTCACGATGTACGATGATCCCCGTTAAGCATCCATGGCTGAATGGTTAAAGCGCCCAACTCATAATTGGCAAATTCGTAGGTTCAATTCCTGCTGGATGCACGCCAATGGGAACATTCAATAAGTCTATTGGAATTGGCTCTGTATCAATGGAATCTCATCATCCATACATAGCGAATTGGTATGGTATATTCATACCATAACATATGAACAGTAAGAACTAGAATTCTTAGGGAAGAAAATGGATTTATGGATGGAATCAAATATGCAGTATTTACAGAAAAAAGTATTCGGTTATTGGGGAACAATCAATATACTTCTAATGTCGAATCAGGATCAACTAGGACAGAAATAAAGCATTGGGTCGAACTCTTCTTTGGTGTCAAGGTAATAGCTATGAATAGTCATCGACTCCCGGGAAAGGGTAGAAGGATGGGACCTATTATGGGACATACAATGCATTACAGACGTATGATCATTACGCTTCAACCGGGTTATTCTATTCCACCTCTTATAGAGAAAAGAACTTAAAGCAAAAGACTTAATAACACGGCAATACATTTATACAAAACTTC